TGGCTGGTAATTATTCCAAAAAAGACTATTAATTCTGCAACAAACCCACTCATACCCGGTAACGCAAGAGAAGCCATCGATAAGATACTGAACATCGTGAATATTTTTGGCATTGGGATAGCGATTCCGCCCATTTCGTCGAGATAAACAAGACGTATTCTATCATAACTTGTTCCGGCTAAGAAAAAAAGCGCAGCGCCAATAAATCCATGAGAGATTATTTGGAAAATGGCTCCGTTGAGTCCCATATCGGTTAGAGAGCCAATTCCTATAATTATGAAACCCATATGAGATACAGAAGAATAGGCTATTCTTTTTTTCAAATTACGTTGACCTGGAGATGTTAAAGCGGCATAAATTATTTGTATTGTACCTACTATCAGCAACCAGGGAGAAAATATAGAATGAGCGCGAGGTAATAATTCCATATTGATCCGAATCAACCCATACGCTCCCATTTTTAATAAGATTCCGGCTAGAAGCATACAAGTACTGTAATGTGCTTCTCCATGAGTGTCTGGTAACCATGTATGGAGGGGTATAATCGGCGATTTGACAGCAAAAGCAATAAGAAATACAATATAGAATATTATTTCCAATGCTACAGGATACGATTGATTCACCGATGTTTCAAAATTTAATGTCGGTTCATTGGAACCATATAAACCGATACCCAAAACGCCTACTAAGAGAAAAATGGAACCCCCGGCAGTATACAAAATAAATTTTGTAGCCGCGTACAGGCGTTTCTTTCCTCCCCACATGGATAAAAGTAGATAAACAGGAATTAATTCTAATTCCCACATGATAAAAAAAAGTAAAAGGTCTTGAGAAGAAAACGATCCTATTTGACCGCTGTACATCGCTAACATCAAGAAATAGAATAAACGGGAATCTCGAGTAACTGGCCGAGCCGCTAAAGTAGCTAAAGTGGTGAGAAATCCCGTCAGTAAAATGGGTCCTATAGAAAGTCCGTCTATTCCTAATCTCCAGTAAAAATCAAAAAAATTAATCCATTTATAATCCTCCGCCAGTTGGACTAATGAATCGTCCAATTGAAAATGATAACCGAATACGTATGCCGTCAGAAGAAGTTCTAATATACATATACATATTGTATACCATCTAATTATCTTATTTCCCCTATAAGGGAGAAGGAAAATTAAGGAACCCGCGAATATCGGCAAAACTACAATTATTGTTAACCAAGGAAAATAATTCGTGGTAAAGACAAGATACACTTAGACCAGAAAACCCGTACTCAAAAATAAAAAAAAAAGCGCAAAATATATTATTTTGAGCAAGGGTTTTGTCGGTAAAAAAAAAAAAAATAGATTTGTAAAGGATTTTCTGGAATGTATCAATAAGCTAGACCCATGCTGCGAGTTGTTTCATGCCATAAATAAACCCGCACACTCAAGAAATCCGTTGGGCAGGCGGATTCGCATCTTTTACAACCGACACAGTCTTCCGTTCTTGGAGCAGAAGCGATTTGTTTAGCTTTACATCCATCCCAAGGTATCATTTCTAATACATCTGTAGGACAAGCCCGAACACATTGAGTACACCCTATACATGTATCATAAATCTTTACTGAATGTGACATTTGATCTATAAATTTTTAAACATCATAAAATTTCGATCGAGTAGATTTGTAAATGAATCATAGTTACCAGATGAATCAATGATTTACCAGAATTTTGCGAATTAATCTATTTCTGGATCGGTTCATGAGAGGGGGCCAAGATACTTTGATTTCTTCTGTTTTCGCAAATATGAGCATAGTCATACATTACGTATTATACATGCTAATCAAAAAATTGATGAATATTAGAATTTCCGGAATTAATACTATTTATTACAACTACTTATTCAACAAATTCGATTGATTGATACGAATTGATTTTTTATTACGATAAATTGACGAAACAATAGCCAGTCCGATAGCTGCTTCAGCGGCTGCAATAGCTATAACAAAAATGGAGAAAATGTCTCCTATTAATTGGCGACTATCAAAAAAATCAGAAAATGTTATGAAATTTAGATTAACTGCATTCAGTATAAGTTCAAGACACATAAGGGCTCTAACCATATTTCGGCTCGTGATCAACCCATAGATACCGATAGAAAATAAATAGGCACTCAAAACAAGTACATGCTCGAGCATCATTGACCGACTCCTTATTAATCTTAAGTCATTTCAATATGAACAACAATTTAATTTAACCGATTCAATTGACTAGTGTATCCAGGAACAACCTTTAATTTAAATAGAATTGAAGGGAAATAAATGGATATGATAACACAGAACAAAGTTAGTTTGATTTTGAGTACGAGTTTTAACGATTTATTACTGCCGAGCTACAGCAATTGCACCTATCAAAGCAACTAAAAGAATTATTGAAATAAGCTCAAACGGAAGAAAAAAATCGGTTGATAAATGAATCCCAATTTGTTGACTATTACTTATCAAATCTTGCTCTATAATCTGGTTTGATCTTGTAGTCCAAATAATCCCATACCATGACGTATCTGAAATAGTAGTCATTAGCGAAATAAAAATACTTGTACAAACTATTGAAGTAACCCCATTCCCAATATTCCAAAGATGAAAATCTTCGGAATATTGGGAACCCTTCATAAACATTACAGCAAATATGATTAAAATGTTTATAGCTCCCACGTAAATAAGGAGCTGCGCAGCAGCTACAAAATGAGAGTTTGATGAAATATAAAATAAGGATATACAAACAAGAACCAATCCCAACGAAAAGGCAGAATAAATTGGATTAGTAAGTAATACTACCCCCAGACCTCCTAATATAAGACCCGATCCCAGAAAGACTAACAGAAAATCGTGTATTGGTCCGGGTAAATCCATTCTATGTAAAGAAATAAATAAATTGAAATGTTTCATGACCTTATTGACTTGATCAGGAAAAAGAAAGTTAAGTTACCCCATTTTTCTTCCTAATTTGAAGTAAATTCTAATGGGTGTGGATTGCTGCAGGTACAATTATTCAGACAACCCCGTCCTTTATCCGATATCCGAAATGGCAGCTCGAAAAACTATATTCTATATTTCTTTTGGAATATGACTAGATTTTCAACCCAAATTAAGCCTGGATTCTCGCCAATTAACGAATAGTTGGGATTTGGATTGTAGTTATTTTATTGACAAAAAAAAAGAAAAAACTCATCCTCAAACCGGAGCCTTGGTAATTGGAAATTATTCTTGAATCAAAGGAGTTATCCATTTTTTATTTGAGGCGAATTCAAAACGGTTCGAATTGTGTAATCGTCAATTACTGGCATTGGTAAACGACCCAAAGCAATTTGATTATAATTCAATTCATGACGATCATAAGTAGAAAGTTCATATTCTTCAGTCATTGATAAACAGTTTGTTGGACAATACTCAACACAATTACCACAAAATATACAGATTCCGAAATCAATACTGTAATTAAGCAACCGTTTCTTTCGAATATCTGTTTCCAATTTCCAATCGACAACAGGTAAATCTATAGGACATACACGAACACATACTTCGCAAGCAATGCATTTATCAAATTCAAAGTGGATTCGGCCGCGGAAACGCTCCGATGTGATCAATTTTTCATAAGGATATTGGATAGTTACCGGTAAATGATTTGTGTGGGATAAGGTAATCATGAAACTTTGACCAATGTATCTTGCGGCTCGTACTGTTTGTTGACCATAATTCATGAACCCGGTTACCATAGGGAACATATCGTGAATATCTATGAATAATTTTATATCTGTTTCTTTCTCTTGTTTGAAACAAGTTGCGAATTCTAGAATAGTGTATTTACAATGAAAGAAGTTGGAAAGAGGTTGTTAATAATAAATTCCCTAGAGAAATAGGTAAAAGAAATTTCCATCCAAAATTTAATAATTGATCCATTCTCAATCTAGGTAAAGTCCATCTTGTTGCGATAGGAATGAACAAGAACAAATAAGTTTTCATTAATGTAATAAAGATACCAATTGTCATTCCAAAAACTCCGCCTATTTTATTTATCTCAAAAAGTGTAGGGGCGAGTATATGGGGAATAGAAAAATTCCAGCCGCCCAAGTAAAGAATGGTTACAAAAAAAGAAGAAACTAGTAGATTTAGATAGGAAGCAACATAAAATAAACCAAACTTGATACCTGAATATTCAGTTTGATAACCCGCTACTAATTCTTCTTCCGCTTCTGGTAAATCAAAAGGCAATCTCTCACATTCTGCTAGGGAGGAAATTAGAAAAATGACAAACCCTATAGGTTGACGCCACAAATTCCAACCCCAAAAACCATATTTTGACTGTGCCTCAACTATATCAACTGTACTTGAACTGTTAGATAATCATAGTCGATGATAACATCACTATTTGCATCGCTATTACAGAACCGTACATGAGATTTTCACCTCATACGGCTCCTCGAGAATCGCAAATAAATCTAAGGACCGAACCCATTTATTTTGATATGTTTATGTTTGTAGGATGGATAGAGTCAAAATCTATCAAAAGGTCCCAATTAGACCGCTGGAATTCTGTCCGTTAGACTAAAAAAAGTACTTCTGAATTGATCTCATCCCTTCTTAAATTTAATAATTTAAATTAAATGTTTCTTTTTTGAGTAATAACTTAATCCTTCAATAAAATACTCTTACTCTTTGCAGTAGCGCTATTTCGACCTGTTGTTTTCGATTACGAAAAAGAATTCGACATTACATTAATTCATGAATTATGATAAGAATTCCATCTATATATATTTTCATTTCTATTCTTTTTTCTCAAAGGGGATTTCAAAAAAAAAGGATTATTTCGTTTCGGTTAGTTATTTTTTTAATAGGTGGATAGGACATACTCTGGGCCGGAATCCTGGGAAGTACTGCCTGATCATTTCTACCAACTTAAAGCCCCATTAGTATTCCTTGTTAGGTAAAAAGAAAAATGTCTCATTTACACAATCTCCATTACTAACCCTTTGTGTACCTTGGTTTTCCTAACCATCCACTTATTCTTGCTCAACCCCCTGTTATGGTATATGCTAATACATCTAAACGGTAGTAAAAATTCCATACAGTGGATTTTTTGAACCCGCTTCAAGCCGTGATGAGCAATCAACGAATCCGGGGATAAATAGTCTTTATTGTTTATGTTTTATTCTGCTTAACCCTTGTACATAGGAAATGAGACTCAATCTTTTTACTGCAAATTGATAAGCTGTTTTCTTTCACTCATATAACTTCTGATTTAGTTCATCAATCCGAATGCTGAACAAAAAAACAGATATATATTCAATTCATTCAACTTATTTCCTAGAAAGACAAGAAAGGAAATAGGGAAAGATTTATGTCTTAACGAGTCGCACGTAGAGAGATTGATAACACACATAGAGTTAATGGTATTTCATAACTAATCGATTGAGCAGCGGCTCGTAAACCACCTAAAAAGGAATATTTATTATTTGATCCATATCCGGACATAAGAAGTCCAATGGGAGCAATACTTGAAATAGCGATCCATAAAAAAACGCCAATATTGAGATCGGCTAGAATAAGACGATAACTAAAAGGAATTACCGAATAACTTAGTAGAATTGATATGACTGCTATGGATGGCCCGATACTAAATAAACGAGTATCTCCTCTAGATGGAAGAAGATTTTCTTTGAAAAGTAATTTTGTCCCATCTGCTAGAGCTTGGAGAATTCCTAAAGGACCGGCGTATTCAGGTCCAATACGTTGTTGTATCCCTGCGGAAATTTCTCTTTCTAACCATACAATTACTAGTACACCTATTGTGATTCCGAATACAAGAATCAAAATAGGGATAAGCATCCCTATGATCCCATAGGCTTCTTTTAAGTATTCCAATTTTGAAAAAGAATTGAGTTCTGTTGTATCAATTATCATTTTAACGATCAACTTCTCCCATAATGATATCTATACTACCTAGTATCGTCATAATATCAGCCAATTTCATTCTTTTAACTAACTGAGGAAGAATTTGCAAATTGATAAAACCCGGCGGGCGGATTTTCCATCTCCAAGGAAAAACGCTTTGATCCCCTATTAGAAAAATTCCCAACTCTCCCTTTGGGGCTTCGACTCTCACATAAAGTTCTTGTTTCGACAATTCAAAAGTAGGAGAGGGTTTTTTACTAATGAATCGATATTCAAAATCATTCCATTCAGGATCCCTTGCTCTATCAAAGCACCGGATTTCTAAATTTTCATAAGGCCCTCCCGGAATTCCTTCTAGAGCCTGTTGAATCATTTTTACAGATTCCGTCATTTCACTGATTCGGACTAAATAACGAGCTAATGAATCTCCTTCTTTTTGCCACTGAACTTCCCAATCAAATTCGTCGTAACACTCATAACGATCTACTTTACGAAGATCCCATTGTATTCCGGAAGCTCGCAGCATTGGTCCTGATAAACCCCAATTTATTGCTTCCTCTCCATCAATAATGCCTACCCCTTCCACCCGCTCTAAAAAAATAGGATTTCGCGTAATAAGTTTTTGATATTCAGCAACTCCTGTTAAAAAATAATCACAGAAATCAAAACATTTATCTATCCAGCCATGAGGTAGATCAGCAGCCACCCCTCCGATACGAAAATAATTATGCATCATTCTCATACCGGTGGCAGCTTCGAATAGATCATATATTAATTCTCTTTCTCGAAAAATATAGAAGAAAGGGGTCTGTGCACCAATATCTGCCATAAAGGGACCAAGCCATAATAAATGAGAAGCTATACGACTCAACTCCAACATGATTACTCTAATATAGCTAGCTCTTTTAGGTACTTGAATATTTCCTAATCGCTCTGGTGCATTTACGGTTATTGCTTCAGTGAACATAGTAGCTAAATAATCCCAACGTGTTACATAAGGCAGATATTGTATAATTGTTCGGTTTTCTGCAATTTTTTCCATTCCCCTGTGTAAATAGCCCAGTATTGGTTCACAGTCAATAACATCCTCACCATCTAGAGTAATTATGAGTCGAAGAACACCATGCATTGATGGGTGGTGAGGACCCATATTTACCATCATGAGGTCCTTTCTTTTAACTGGTACATTCATAAGTTTTTCCCCGATTCATTTGTCCATGAGTTGCTGAAAACGAAAAGAAATTCATCAAAATTCAAGATTTAATAAATCAAATAATTAAAGTTCTTCAAATTAATGAGTTTTTAGTTCCCGAATATCCAACCGACCGATTAATTCTTTATAACGTACTTTATTTTTCTTTGACAAATAAGCCAGCAGCCTTTGACGTTTTCCTAGAATTTTCCGTAGACCTCTCTGAGATAAGTAGTCTTTTCTGTGCAATTCCAGATGTGAAGTAAGTCTTCGTATCTTATTGGTGAAATTGAATACTTGAAATTCAACGGATCCCTCTTTTTGCGAAATAGCTGAGATGACTGAATTTTTTACCATAAAACGAAATCCGCCTCCCCTTATCTTTTTTTAAGATATGAATTTTACTAATCAGTAATAATAATAATATTGACCATTTTAATCTGGTATACAGAATTTCATTTGGGACTTCTAATTTTATTAAATAAAACTAATTAATCAACGATCGACTCAATTTTCGATTTCATCGTGGCATTCACAAAATAATAAAATTCAGTTGAGTCCTTTTGATACATCATTGAATTAGTATCATGTATCAGAATAGAATGTAAGACAACGCATGCATTTATCTGTTTCTGTTTGCTTTCATATAACAGATATAGTACAGGATATATAGGAAAAAAATATACCATTACATTATCCAATTTTAAATAGTGGATACATACGGATCCTTATCATACTGAAACGGCTCCCGTTATTGGTATCAAACCAATAGCGATTTATACAAGCCAAGTCCTCTAATCGGTAATTGGGCCAAAGAAAGAATTTTAATTTAATTAACTTATCTTTATCACGATGTTTGCGTTCATCCAGAACTTGATCGCAATTTTTTATGTTATTCACATTCCAAAATACTGGATTTTTATTTATACCATTCCTATTCTTTGAATTGAAACAAATTAGAATTCTCAATTCTCTGCGACGTTTAGACGATAAAATCTTTTCAGGAATAAGTAAATCATAATGATTTTTGTCTCTATTTCCGGCTATTCTTCGATGCCTTGAAATGCATTTTTTAAAACTTTTTTTATCAACATATTTTGTTTTTTCGTATCTTTGATTAATTTGGTGCTTACTCTTCTGAATCGATGAAATACTTATGGTTTGATACATAATAAATTGTCCATCATTTTTTACAGATAGACGAATCGGTTCAATGACTAAAATCCCCTTTTTAATCAATTCTGCAAGAGATAAATTTTTCTGAGTCAGCATTATATCTAAACTCATTTCTCCTCCTTGAATAGAAGATATAGTAATTTCTTTTGGATTTATCACTCTAAGCAGAAGACAATATACCTTGATATTATTTAGTATTCTTTGATTTACAGAATCATCCCATCTCAATTGAAAAAGCAAATACTTTTTTAGTAAGAAATTTAGTTCTATTTCTGTATTACTCTTTTTCTTTTTATGTTTTATTATCTTTGATCTTGTATAATCTTTTTCAATACCTTTTTCTTGGTTTGAGAGAACCAACCTAACATCCCCTTGACCTGCGGTTTCTTTTTTTTCTTTATTTTCCAATTTTTTTTCATTCGATGATTTGAAAAAATCTCCTTTTTGTTCTCCCTTGATATTTTCACTAACATTGCCATTTTCCATAAAGTTTAAAAGAAGTAATTTGATCGGTATGACCCAGGGTTTTTTTTTATATACATTATAAAGTAGTACAAATTCGGAGAAGAACCAAAGTTCCAGATTCGATATCGGACGATTTAGTATTTCTTCATTCATTCCCATCCAATCAAATCTTTTTTTATTGGATGGGTTGATTTCTTGATCTTGATGAATCGTGATAGAAAAAAATGTTTTTTTATCTGTTTTATCAACCTTTTGATAATTACTAGCCTTAGTATTTTTATTACTGTTGGTGTCAATATTGACCCAGGCCTCAATATCGATCTTATTTCTAAGACAAAAATGGAGAATTCTCCAATCAAAATATTTTCTATTCGGATTTTTTTCAAAACCCGTATCCGTAATATTATCTTGTCCTGGATAATTATTGATAAAGATACTTTTCAGCATAGTCAAAAATTTACGTTTATGTGTGTTGTAATTATAAGAAATCTCTTGGTTATTATTTACTTGTAATGGCGATTCATAAATATAGGAATTCTTCTTATCTTCATAATTAATAAATTTATATGATAAAAGATCATATCTATAGTGTTTTTTAAAATTCTTTTTTTTCTTTGGTAATGGATTCGCTTTAGAATCATTTTCTTTTTGATAAGAACTCCCCCTTTTTAAATCTTTATTTTGAGCCCTACGACGCGGATTCACTCTATTTCGCCATTTTTGTGGTACTAATCTAGACCATCTAATTTGAGATAAATTGTATTGATAATGACCCCTTAACCAGTTTTTCCATTGATTCAGCCCAGAGTTCAAAAGTTTATTATGTTTTAATTTGGAATGAAATATTCTCTCCACTCCAAAAAAATCTTTTATTTCATTCTTAAAAAAAAGAGATGTTCTATCTTGATATTGAAGGACGGATCTTAATTTATACAAGTTAATAACTTGGGTTTGGGATATTTTGTAAAATACATATGCTTGTGACAAGGAGAATAAGTCACAAAAAAAATTTGAATTCTTATTTGAAATTGACTTTATAAAGTCAATTGTATTTTGATTTGTTTTATCAATTCTTTCTTGATTTGTTTCATTATTGTAAATGTATTTATTAAGAATTTTTTTTGTTGATTCAAGAAAAATTTGTGTATTGATTTTGGGAATATTACTAATACATAGAAGGATATCCGCGCGGATCCTTTCGCTGAAAAATTTAATAAAAGAGTTCGATTTACGGATTAATCTAGTATTTCTTCTTTTTAATATTTGCCAAATGTTTTGGTCGAATCTTTTAGCATTATAATTTTTTTTCTTAGGAATAATATTTATTTCTGAAGTTAGAAATTCCTTTTTCTTGTCTTTTGTAATTTTTATTTTTTCTATTTGATTTCTGATTGTTCTTGTTCTATTAGCCAGGTTTTTTGTTTTTTTTTCAATTAGTGAATAATTTGTCCCATCTGTAGTTGTAGATTGAATTTGAATGGAGGATTCATCAACTGGCCGATTCTTATTAATGATTGTCGAATCTTTTTCGTTTTTAGTTTCAATCGATTCATATACTTCTTGTAATCCAAATAATGGAATTAGAGTTCTTTTTGAAAGTTCTTTTATTACTCTTTTTATAAAAAAAGTACGTTTGATAACCCATTTTTTTGTTTCTTTTGAAAATGTTAGAAAGATCTTTTTTTTTTCTTTTAAAACTAGAAAGCCAGTCTTTTTCCATTTTCGAATTTTTTTTCGGAATTTTTTTAAAAGAGGTTCAAAAAAAGAAGGTCGTTTTCGGGGAGAACCAAAAGGAAGTTTCGCTTCCATTCCCCAAATTGTTAAAAAACAAAAATCCGCTTTTTGCCCTTTGTTTTTCATCGGATCTTTATCTGAGGATCCCTGCTTAGACCCGTGCCAGGGTTTCAGACAGAAAGGAAATAGGATTTTAATTTGAATGCCGTCTTTTAACCAGTTTTTTGGAAATTCTGTTTCGGATAATTGAACACCATTATAAGTACATTTAACATACATTTCTCTATTCCAATCTTTGAAATCCTCGGACCATTCAGGAAATTGAAATAATAGCATACGGCCAACATTCTTAGTTATTATCAATGAAGGTAATATAATATATTTTCTAAGAATTGATTGGGTTAATAATAAGAAACCTCTTATTGCTTGAGCAAAGAGAATACTATCCCAGGATTCCGCTATTTCTATCCGCGCTTTCTCTTCTCTTTTGTCCACCTCCTTTTTCCCTTTTTCTTTTCTTTCTTCCTCTACATAATCCGAAATTTTGAATTCTGTGTTTTTCCCCATCCAATTTCTAAAAATGAATTTCGCCAGACCGAAGATATCAAAAGAAAAAAAAAAGACTTTGTCTATTCTGTCCAAAAAAAGAGGGGAGTGTGCGTTTGCTTGAAACGGTTCCAAAATAGGAGTTTTCCGCCTTTTGGCGCGCACGGAGCCTTTGATTATATTTCGACGAAAATCTGATTGTTGCGAATAACGTAGCAAAGATATCTCGTCTGCTTGATCAGGATTATTACTTTCGTTATTATCAGTAAAAATCACTACACGTTTGGCTTTTCTTGAACGAATCTCATTATACCCCGTCGCATCTTCATCCTCTTGGTATTCTAAATCGCTGATTAATTTGTATGACCATCGAGGAACTTTTTTATTGATTTCTTTTAGTCCAACAGATTTTTTTCGGGTTGTTTGATCGTTGGGATCTTTTATAACTATATTGAATAAAAGTTGTAAAAATTTTGTTTGATCTTTTGATTTTGAATTGATTTTTTTTCCTTGTTCTGGTTCTGGAAATACAGAAAATTTTTTCAAATGGAAATTTGATGCTGATAATAATTTTCTATCAAGCATATCCATTGCTGTTTTTTGTTCAAATTCTTGATAACCAGTAGCAAGAAGGATACCATGAATTTTATTTATACAAAAAATTTCCATAGAATTTCTTGTGGAAATTTTATTTAGAATTGAAGGGGAAAAATCAAATTTGATTTTTCCCCGATAAGGTCCGTTCAAGAAGGGGTCATATTTTTTAGGCAAGTATTCTTTTTGAGTCTGTTCATTACACAGGTACAATCTAATTCTTTTTTCGAGTACATCTAAAGTAAGAAATCCTCGATCTAGAATTTCTATTCTATTTAGAAATTCGTTGCTTAAATGGTTTTCTTTTTGTTTATTGGTATCAATCCAATTATTATATAATTCCGCAGAAGGTTTTTTTTTTTCTGTTATAGATAAAAACATCTTTCTTTGGATCATTTCCAAAAAAGTTGACAAACTGGGTGGATATGTAAAAGATATTCGTTGTTTTCCATCACTTCGGCATGTGTAAAAAAAATATTGTGAAATTTCGGTTTTTATAGCAGAGTTTTCAAATCGATTATTTTTTATATATCGAAAAGGGCGCTTCCTTTGTTTATAATCGAAAAGAAGAGTCACAAGAGGTTTTTCAAACCAGAAGAGGTTTTTTTCTTCTTTATTTTGAAGTATTTCTAACGTAGAATTTTCTTGATTCCCATCCGGATAAGAAGTTTCATAAACTTGATCCTCCTTTTCTTCCGAAAAAAGGGAAGGAGAAGGATCTTCTTCGGTGGATCCCTCTTGTTCCTCTTTAGTCTCCTTCGTTTCGAAAGTTGTTTCTATTTCTATATCTGTTTCTTCCTCGCTTTCCCCTCTTTCTTTCGTTTCTGAGGTTTCTTTCAGTTTCTTAGTAAGGATGGGTGACGGTATTCTGCC